TAAATGGATTGGACATTTGATCTTTTCGCTGAGATAAAGGCATAAAAATCAGAAAGAATCTATAGAATTCAAATCGGTTTTTTAGCATTTAACCCCCTTTTATGTTATGGATTTCATTGTTAAAAAAATGATTCGCAGAGAAGAGAGAGATTTTGTTTACGGATTTTTGAGTAGAATATGATTGTGAAGTGTATAAGAAAAGAAGGTTTGTATGGCTTAAACACGTGTGGAGATATCTATAATATCTGTCTTTCTTCTCTTTTATTGTTTTATTGTCGTTCTATGTTCTATTCGGGGCAACACAGGTTGTGCTCTCCGAAAACAGAATTTCAATTTTCTATTCAATTCAAAATTCAAATTGAAGTATGATACTTTTCTGATATCTGATAATTCTATATCGGGAACATATATAAATAATATATATCCGTCTAACAATTTATCTTGGGGGGTTTACATATACTCATAATTGTTGTTATAATTATTATTAATAATTATAATTGAGAAGGATTTTTTGATTGAAAAAATCCATACTGATTAGTTATATATCATATATCAAGTTGTATTTTCTTATGTCATTAGGAAACCAAAATTTGGAGATTCAAATCCAAGAATCATTCATGCATTCTAAGTCAATAGTTAATGGGTCCTATTTTCAGAAAGTTGAATTTTGTATTTTGCGACTGAAAATCCACATTTGATTTTTCAATAGAAAGGTAAGAGAAAGTTTTGAACATTATGAATTTTGAGATAGACTCAATCGAAATTGAAAGGATGAATCAAACCCAATCAAAAGGGAAGAAGGATTAGGATTTCTTTGACTTTTAGGAAAAATTAAGGAAAACAGAACTCAAGGTGCAAGTACAATAAAAAAGCAGTTCAGTAATCCGGGAACGTTTTCATCTATTTTGTATTTGTAGCATTTTGGCGACATGGCCGAGTGGTAAGGCAGAGGACTGCAAATCCTTTTTTCCCCAGTTCAAATCCGGGTGTCGCCTGATCAACAAAAAACTTGAAATCTCTTTTTTTCTTCTGTTGATATAACCCGCTGAATGATTCGCCAGCAGAAGCAGAGAAAACAGACTGTTGATATTTGTTTGATTCTAAACACCTGGTCTGGGTGTTTTTATCAAAAATTGTAAATATCCTTGCATTGCATATTTAGGCTTAGCTTTCAAGTAAATATTCGAATGCTAGAGGGGCTCTCAAGACTTCGCAATTACCTTCTACTCCAAATCAAAATTTTAGATTATTAATCCATTGTATAATGACTGTACCTTGGATTAGATTGGAGAGCCCGATAGGAAATCGAAATAGTTGTGGAAGGGGGCGGAAGATACTTTATTATATACGAGGAACTCACGAAAATATCTCAGTGCTCAAGCATCCAATCAATTGAAATGAGGGTCAACAAAAAAAGAATAGGACTTATTATTCCTACATGTTACATTAGGAACATTCCCTTGAGATGTTACTGCGGATTTTGCTTGGGTTTAATCTTTCCCGATTCTAAATCATATAGGAATTTCTTATAAAATGGGCGAATTTATTGGATTGGTTTATTAATAGTCTTCGTTCTTTTTGACTCTGCACCATTGATTCTACTATTATTAGTGAGGAATAATGGAACAATTCCTTTAGATTTATAGAGATAGGGGACATAATTCATATGGATATAGTAAGTCTTGCTTGGGCTGCTTTAATGGTAGTCTTTACTTTTTCCCTTTCACTCGTAGTGTGGGGAAGGAGTGGACTCTAGGGGTCCTACTAATTGAGTTAAGGAAGCAAACTGTATCAATATCAATTGCTTTCTAGATGGTTCTGCAACACGTTTGGAACAAAATAAAAATATCTTCATTTTGAAATTCCATTGGACTCGACTGGAGTAATGTATTATAGGAATCATCCTCTTTCAATCAAAGAGCTATTTCAACGATTCCCATGTTTGTAGTTCGAAAGGAAGAGGATCCCAGGAAATTTATTCGAACCAAATTCTTCCTAAATTTTCTATTCCAATCAATGGCCTCTTCCTAGGTGATACTGAGGAGGGCCAGACCCTTTTTTTATTTGTTTCTCTCTTTACTGTTCAAAGAAGAAGTGGTTTTGTTAATTGTATACGCACTTTGTATGAGAAAGAAAGGATATAAACATAGTAGTTGTCTAACGAGATACTATGTAGAATAAGATCGTCAGGTGAGTCACATATTGCGCATTTAACGCTTTCGAATTTTTGAAATTGGATTTAGACTTTATCGACTTATTTCATATCATGGTTCAGGCGTTAAAAATCAGTGAGGTTTACTCTTCCTTTTCGATGCCCGTGGAACTACTGTCAATGGTTTACTTCTTGGGAATGTTAAAAAAAAAGATTACTACGTGATTTTTTGAATATGCCTATATCTATCGCTTTTGCTTCATTGATTTGATTCTCTCAATAGATACCGAGATTCATATTGGAAATCAAAAAGATAGTAATTCAAACTATAAGACATAGGAGTAATTCAGATTGATCAGAACAAATAGATATAGCAAATAAATGGAATTGGATGCTATGTCAATCCCATATATGGAATTGATATTCATATATATCAAGATAATATTGTAGATTGATATATAGATCCATATCAAATGCAGCCTCTATCTTTATTTTATCTTTATTTTCTTCCAGGGGGCAGCTTTATAACAACAATCTAATAGATAAATAGTATGGTAGAAAGAAATAGATGAATCTTTCTACCATACTATCTATCTATTAGAATACTGCCGATTCTAGTCCACTCATTTCATTTAAGACATGAAATTGGAATCTTTTTCATTTTATTTCGTCAATTTTGGCTAAGAACTCAGAAGTCAAGTTTCATTCAAATTAGTTAATAATTAATCGTTTTGACTGACTGTTTTTACATAAATGATAAGTAGAAAAGCGGTAGGAACTAGAATAAATAGTGCAGTAGCAATAAATGCAAGAATATTTACTTCCATAATCTCATCGGTTTTTTACTTCGCAATAACTCGGGATTTAATCCCATAGAGATGATAAATCTTTGGCCTGTAAATTCAATGAATGAATATTACCTCTCGATGATCTTGAATCAGATCAATATCATGAATAACAATATCTGAACTATCAAATCAATTCGTCGTCGAGAATTGAATAGTATAACATAGGAAGTTCTTTTATCCATACCGCCCCAAACTTGGATTGCTGACCCAATCCAAAATTCCTTTATTTATCATTTTTGATTATCTGTTCTTTTTTTCTCTCTAATCTATCTAGTTCCTTCTTGTACAATCATCTGATGAAGTCTCATCAAATAGCTCTTCCACTTCCAGTGGTCACATAGTTACAAACCCAAACAAAGACTAAAAGCTAAATGGAAAAAGCAAGGAGTTTAGAACGAAACTATTTTTGACTTGGAAGACAAAGAAGTGTGATAAAGATGAGACCGTATAAAATGAATATTCATCAAATTTACTATTTTCCGATTTGGTCTTTCGTCGATGGGGCCTTAAAACAAAATGAAAAATAGGAAAAATGATTCATTCGCCTTTCTAAGAGGAGTAGGATCTTTGGTTGATCTGTCCTTCCCCCTCCTTTCTTCGTAGATTATTAGTCCCGGGACACCTATACCAAAAGCTCAGTGTGCAATTTGCATGAAATCTATTTTTCAACTTCAAATTAGTAAGTACAGTTCCATAAATCCGTAGCCAGAAAAAGAAATTGTTTTTTTTTGTTTTTTCTGGAAAGTATTTTCTTATATTCAATTTTGTATTGGACAAGAAAGGAATTCCCTTTGTGTATGCGCGCCTCAAAAAAGTATAGTACTCGATTCCATTACATGCATCGGGGGCAATCGAAAAAGCCAGCATTTCTTGGAATACTGACTATAATGCTACCAATAATTGTACTAATCCAACCGCATATGTCTTTCTCCTACCAAAAGGAAAGAAAAAAGAAATAAGGATTTCCCCTTTGCTTTGACAATGGAATTCTTCCCCCGGTCCCCTTCATAAAAAGGGAGAGATTTTTTGATATATTTATTGGATCCGTCGGGACTGACGGGGCTCGAACCCGCAGCTTCCGCCTTGACAGGGCGGTGCTCTGACCAATTGAACTACAATCCCAGGGAAATACGGGATCTAGCAGAAAAGTTGATTCTTTTTTATCTCCGGATCGGGTATTTCTGAAGTACAAAGGGGGTTATATCATCTCATGGCGGATTGGCGAATTATTGGGCCGAGCTGGATTTGAACCAGCGTAGACATATTGCCAACGAATTTACAGTCCGTCCCCATTAACCGCTCGGGCATCGACCCAGGAAGAATCAATTTTCGCCTTATTGGTAATCCATGATCAACTTCCTTTCGTAGTACCCTACCCCCAGGGGAATTCGAATCCCCGCTGCCTCCTTGAAAGAGAGATGTCCTAAACCACTAGACGATGGGGGCCCGCTTGACCAACGGCCATCATACTATGATCATAGTATGATCAGTTTTTTGAAATTGTCAATATAATCGAATGATTCTATCCGAGGGATCTTTCCCCCTTTCAGAATTGCATAGAATTGTTTTTTATTCGTCATTGACGAATTATTCATTAGAATCGACATTAGAAATCTAGTAGTAGTATTTTTTTTTTTTTTTTGAATTATTTCAATTGAATTTCTTTCTCTTATTTTAGTTTAGATTATTTAGTATTTCGAATTTTATTTAGAAATTTCTAAATAAAAAAGCAAAAAAGTACTAAATACAAAAACTAGAAATAATAAGGAAGAGGAGTATTTTTTCAGGGAATGATTGGTCCGTCAGAAAAGGAAAAAGGTGTGAAATTAGATTTCTTTCACTTTCATTTGATTCATTGTTACGACGAGATATCCTTATCTCCCTCCCACCAAGACAGGAAATTAACAAACGAGAAATCTAGTAAGCGGCATCAAGCAGAAAATGATTTTTTCTCCAAGAATTTAGTTCAGGAGACAAGTAGAATCTCTTCATTCCATGAT